CATAAGGGATTCTAACAACTGCCTCAAATACAGTATCGGGAAGTACCGCTTGTGGAACCTCAATATCCACGGGCTTATTAGCTAAATGGCAATTGGCACATACAATACGCCCAGTCGCTTCTCGTGGATTTTCATAGCCCTGCTGCGCAAAAATGGGATATGCATATGAAGTGGATGTCTGAGTTATTACATATATCATGATAGATAGAGAAATGGATCGAGTCATCTGTTCCTTTATCCAAGAAACGGTATTTCTATTTTGCATGGTCCAATCATTGGGCACGAAAATTTCTACAATAGATTGGGTAGGTTGCTAGTAAAGTTCCCTATCTCTGATTCTGTTATTGTAGTTATTGTACTGGAATCATTTTACTATAATTAGAATACAGGAGGATTTCCCTAGATGGGTAGAAATAGAAAAAAGTTAGTAAGATTTTGAATGGTTTGTTTCTGTAGGAAGTAATAAACATTCTAATTGGGTTAATATCCGTGTATTGTTTTTTAGTCATTCATTGAATGATAAATCACTACAAGTGACGGAGATACGCTATTTAAATAATGGAAGATCCAATATTTCAAAATGGTATCTAGAATGACTGGAAAAGTAGAAACAAGAACCGCTAGAATTTGATCGTTATGATCAAATCCAAAATCTTTGTAGACAGAGCCAATCATGAGTTCCCATCCATGGGGCGAGTGGAATCCGATACATAAATCGGTTACTAAAATAATAGAAAAGGCTTTGATTGTGTCGCTTAAGTTATAGAGGAATTCCTGAACCCAAAAATTGAGAATGACAAGTTCTTCATTACCCAGAATCGAATAGCCGCTTAGAATAGCGAAACATATTATATTTGTTGTGAAGTGTAATATGCTATGGATATGATTCTCATTATGCATTTTGACCAATTGTATCATATCTTTGTGGATTCCTATACCTATACGAAGCTTTTGTATATGTGTCTCCGGGTACTCTTTTATCATTTCGTCCAAAAGGAATAGTTCCTCTAATTCTATGAATTTTTCGAGAACATTCTTTTCTTGAATATTAGTCAAGAAAGTTTTGGATTGTTTCGTATTCCACCAATTTGTAACCCAAGATTCCAGACTTTTTTGAACTAAGAGATCGATCCACCAGGGCAAAAAGACTATAGATGCAAGATATAGGAGGTTAGTGAATGCTTTTTTTTGTGGCATTTTGAATCTGTGAATTGCGAATGAAACCACCCCATTCGTCGAATCTATCCAATCTGCTCTTTCTATGAAATAGCAGTTCTATAACAAGGTATCGAACCTATACCTAACTTGTGAATTTTTTTTTTTTTTTTTATGTTTGTCCTTGAATATAGAAATAGGATAAGGTTCCACGTCGAAGTGGAATGAAGAAATAAAAAAAGATTGTTTCCAGATATCTCAATTGGTCAAATTCGAAGCAATTGCATACTTTCGATGAATGCCCGAAAGAACCACCTCAAGTCATGAATACTATTTGGACTTCGAGACAAAAAAACCCATAGCTTGGACTTAGCTTGGATTGGATCTATTATTTCGAAAAGTTTCGCCAACTATGCTTAGTCTGGAATAGTTAAGGGAAATTTATAAAAAATATAGATGTGATAATGAAATCAAAAACGAATGACAAAACCCGAGAAAAATGTTAGTTATAAACAATCCAATCATTTGAGAATACAGGAGCAAAACAAAAGAAAAGAGAGGTCATTGAATATGATCCATCAGTTCAGTATGGAATCTATCAATCCAAAATATCGGAACCAAAAAGATGAATTAGGTATTCTGAAATGTTCCGATACATTTGATGAATCTAGACTTATTAGTAGTAGATTGGATTTGTTGTTTGTTTATTCCTAATTAGTACGAAAGAATTGCGTTTATTTCCATATAGATAAAAAATTCGTTTTGTTTTGGTGAACTAAAACCACTTTATTTTCTGGTTGTTCCCTAGAATATACATTTCCCTTTGCTCGAATGAGCGTTCTGAACAAGCTTCAGTGACAATAAATCAAAAAAAGAGGATTTATGAGTACCTTTTCAAAAGCGGGGTTCAGTTCATTTCAAAATACTTCAATCGGTACATGCAAGAAATAGGCCAATTCTGCAGCTTTTTGTTCCATTTCTCTTGGAGTCAAATTCTCCTCACTCTGAGTCAAAGGAACGGAGCCTTGTCCTCTAATTTCCATATAAAGGACACGACGAGGAAAAAGACCTTCTTTAACCTCGATTCTAATCGACTGAACATCTCTCATAAGGAATCGAAGGAGGATACGACGATTTTTTCCAGGAAATCCCCAACGAAAAATAGACACTATTCCTTCTTTTCTATCGAATCGATCATAACCACTACCTACATTCCACGAAATTGTGCACGACAAATAGGTGCTAATGAAAAGACCCGCGATCCCATAGAAAGACATCACGAGCCCTTGTGGAAAAAAAAAGATTTGCTGAGATGGAAATAAGGATATCAGATTCCGACCAAGATAACTGGAAGTTCCAACCAATAAGAATCCTAATGACCCTAAAAGAAGAATACAGGCCCAGCAGAAATTACTTGTTTTTCGAGACCCCGCTATAAGTTTTATCCATATACGTTCTGATCGCCAGTTCATACTAGATCCAGTTTCTTTTTATTGGAATTGAGAGAATAACCAAAATGAATTTTTACTTTCCTTTTTATATTCCCAAAAGAACTCTCATCAACTAGCACGATTATTATGTGAACCTTTAGGAGTCATTCATCCAATTGATTAGATAAGATCTAAAAAAAGCATCTGCTTCATCGGATCTCACTATGTGTGTATATTATATATATACATAGTGAGATCTTGCGTTTTGGTTTCAGACATCTGCGGATCGATTTGAAACTGAAAAGGAAATGAATGCCTTTATCCACAGATCACGGTTCCACACACATAAGAAAGAGAAGAGCTCTTATGTATGTGTTTGGAGGAAGCTCTAATCTTGTACCATATTCCACAAATCGATATTATGATCAAGTGCGGATCTTGAAAGAAATCGATGGGATTTGCTTCCATCGCATCGGATCTAGAGAATCTTGTTCTTTTGAAGATGAATAGATAAAGAAGCCATTGCAATTGCCGGAACTACTAGGCCCACTAAAGGCACAAAAAGAGAGGATAAGCTGAAAGTTGTCATAGAAGGAATACCTCGAGTTCAAATTTTTACCTGTTAGAAAGATATCTTATGTTATGATAAGTATATCTATTATCTATTATAAGTAGATAATTAAGTGCCAGATAAATTGGACCGATTCCCCTTTCAAGAGTGGCCTTAGCCCAATAAATTGGGCGCTCGAATTTGATTTTCCTGAGGAAATCCTCAACTCAAACTGTCAGAATCAGAATCGGAAGAATCAGAAGAACCGAGATATTGATTTCTAATGAGATCAAGATTCCTTGGATTGGGATGAATATTCCAAGGATTGTTATTGCGGGCGGAACTAGCACGTAGCTGTCGTCGCGGAAGACGCCTATGTTTCCGCGCTGCTTGTTCCTCTATCTTTTGTTTGAAGTCTGCTTCAAATGAGTCAAATCCTACACAATCAACAATTTTAGGTTTCTTCTAGTTCTTCTGGTATGGCAACCAGTTCTCGGATATTTTTTTTATCCTTCTGAATTTGGTACGCCAGTAACTCAATCTGTAATCTATATTTTGTACGACGGTCTTGTTCTCGAGCTAACGCGTCGACTTTTGCTCGTTCTAACTCCTGAAAAGCCGGCTGGGCCCTTATGTCGCGTATCCCACTCAGTTCAGTAAATATTTTATTCCATTCCACCCGTCGCTTACAGGTTATGAAATTACTCTTCTGAATAAGTAATTTTGTCGCTCGAATGCGACTCTCTTTCCAACTAATGTTTTGGAGAAGTACTGCATTTTCGTGTTTTTCTTGTTCCGACAATTCTAGCCTGAGAGTCTTTCTACTCTCGGGCTTAGTGNNNTACAGGGTTCTTTTGGGGATGAGGCAGTTGGAGTATTCTTACTGAAAAAACTCCATAGTTTCAGTTTCGAACCTCCCCAGGCCGCCCCAAAACTAAGACCCGTAACTGCTGCCGTCAGGGTTCCCCAATATATCAGGCTGTATAGCCACTGGGGAAGGTTTCGTTTTGACATCTGCGTCCCCTCCATTTTTTAATATAATATATCATAAAGGGCGGAATAGAATAACAGGAAACAACGGTAACCGTATATGTTGCATTACTCTAATCTTCTTGATTCGTAGACAAAACAGCTTCAGAATTTTCTTTGATCCCTATTCCTTCTATCCAGCTAGTATTTTGTTTTTTAGGAACCATAGTAGGACCTCCTATTATTGTTTCGTAATAAAGGCGGGAAGGGCTGTCTTGTGTTTCTAATAAGTTGTTTAATAGTAATAGTTGGCATGCTGAATTCGAATATATACTTATACTGGTTTGGATTGATCCAAACCGAACAAAAAAAAAAAATAGTATTTCATTCCACAGGCATCCCTACTCATTCGACAGTTATCCATACCCTATATCCTTGTCTTGCTCTTTGAATTCTTAGAACAAGACAAGGAATTTTGAATTCTTACCTACGGTATCAACTTCCAAACATCATTAAGATGAAAATTACCAAGCATGTGGACGTAGACGTAGAATCTTGAGAATCTCGGTCATACGACTGATAACAGCCCTTTTCCGAATTTCGTATTCTGCGTCCGATTCCACAGGGCTATCCGCTTCTGCTGGGCTCTCGATGGTTGAATAGAAATACATTCGGGGCGGGTTTTTTGGCGGGACAGCCGGAGGGTGGAAAAAACTCAAAAGAATACTCACTCCGGCTGTGACTAATGCCACTTTGACCATCCATACTATCCAGTTCGTATTTGGTTTTTTAGGAACCATACTCCTCTGATTGTTTCGTAATAAAGGTGGGAATCTTCTAATAAAATAAGTTGTTCAATAGTTGGCATGCTCAATTCGAATATATACTTATACTGG